TGTGGGTTCAATGCGAAAATTGTTATGGATTAAATTATAAGAAATTGTTTAAATCAAAAATGAATCTTTGTGAACAATGTGGATATCATTTGAAAATGAGTAGTTCAGATAGAATCGAACTTTCGATCGATCCGGGTACTTGGGAGCCTATGGATGAAGACATGGTCTCTCTGGATCCCATTGAATTTCATTCGGAGGAGGAACCTTATAAAAATCGTATCGATTCTTATCAAAGAAAGACAGGATTAACTGAGGCTGTTCAAACAGGTATAGGGCAACTAGACGGTATTAATGTAGCAATTGCGGTTATGGATTTTCAGTTTATGGGGGGTAGTATGGGATCCGTAGTCGGGGAGAAAATTACCCGTTTGATTGAATACGCTACTAAAGAATTTCTACCTCTTATTATAGTGTGTGCTTCCGGAGGGGCACGCATGCAAGAAGGAAGTTTGAGCTTGATGCAAATGGCTAAAATATCTTCTGCTTTATATGATTATCAATCAAATAAAAAGTTATTCTATGTACCAATCCTTACATCTCCTACTACCGGTGGGGTGACAGCCAGTTTTGGTATGTTGGGGGATATCATTATTGCTGAACCCAATGCTTACATTGCCTTTGCGGGTAAAAGAGTAATTGAACAAACATTGAACAAAACAGTACCCGACGGGTCACAAGCGGCTGAGTATTTATTCCAGAAGGGCTTATTCGATCTAATCGTACCACGTAATACTTTAAAAAGCGTTCTGAGTGAGTTATTTCAACTCCACACTTTCTTTCCTTTGAATCAAAATGAAAACATTCAATTCAATTATTTTGAGCAAACAAACAATTAGTTTATCGGAATCCAAGTCAAAATTAGACGAATGGGGTTTTCTTTGTTGACATAAGATCTAATTGTATAAAGAATCCAAAGTCGCAGAAAATAGAAAATACGCCCCCTTTTCTAGATTCCTGATTATTGATCAAGAAGCCTCTATTAACAAGATAAAAGATGAAATTCTTATTTTCGTAAAATAAAATTAGACAAAGGCAAATAAAAAAATATCTTCTTCTCGTCATATATAATGAAAAGCTATAAAATATAGAATTTTTTATCTTTCTATATATTATGATAATCCTATTTTGACTAAGAATCCCTGCTGGAAGGGATTCTAACATTCAATATAAAACATTCAATATAAATAGAATTAGAATCTAATTTATTTTTAATAAATTTTTTGCTTCATAAATGAAATTCGAAGACAAAAGCAAAAAATGAATAAAAGAAGATCTCATCCATATCCTTTCAAATCCTTCATGTAGAAAGATAAAAAACTACATTATATACTCACTTAGATAGATACTTATATCTATTTAAGTAATAATTATTCCAATTTAGAATATCAAATTATAATAAGTAAGATATCCTTATATATAATAAGATATAGATATATATATAATAAGATATCTTTATATTATAAATAAAAAATAGAAAATAATAAATATAAAATCTAAATAATAATAACAGGTACAAATAGTAAATCGAGGTACCCATTCTATGACAACACTGAACTTTCCCTCTGTTTTGGTCCCTTTAGTAGGCCTAGTATTTCCGGCAATCGCAATGGCTTCTTTATTTCTTCATGTTCAAAAAAACAAGATTGTTTAGAGCCGATGGCACAAAATCTCATCGATTTTTTTTTCAATTGACGTTTGTATCATAACACAGATATCCATTTAGCAAAATATGGTATAGTATAAGAGGCTTCCGCCGAAAAATTCTTATGTCTCCAGAAAATGCTATATTCTAGCTATTTTCAAATAGACCCGAATCGGCGGATGGCTGAACTGTAAAGTTGGTCTATCTATATGTATGTGGCTATCTTTAGTGAGATCATACGAAGGGTATGTTATTAGTTTAGATCTAACTAATTTAATGAATTACTCCTAAAGGTTGACATCAAACTAGTGCTAGTTGATGCGAGTTACTTCGGAAACAAACGGACTAAAAATTCATTTGAGGTATTCTCTCAATTCCAAAAAAACAAGGGGATCAAGTATGAGTTGTCGATCAGAACAGATATGGATAGAACCTATAAGGGGGGCTCGAAAAACAAGTAATTTCTGCTGGGCTATTATCCTTTTTTTAGGTTCATTAGGATTCTTGTTGGTTGGAACCTCGAGTTATCTTGGTAGAAATTTGATATCTTTATTTCCGTCTCAGCAAATCGTTTTTTTTCCACAAGGAATTGTGATGTCTTTCTATGGGATCGCAGGTCTTTTTATTAGCTCCTATTTGTGGTGCACAATTTCGTGGAATGTAGGTAGTGGTTATGATCGATTTGATATAAAAGACGGAATAGTGTGTATCTTTCGTTGGGGATTTCCTGGAAAAAATCGCAGGATCTTCCTCCGATTTCTTATAAAAGATATTCAATCCGTCAGAATAGAAGTTAAAGAGGGTATTTATGCTCGGCGTGTACTTTATATGGATATCAGAGGCCAGGGAGCCATTCCATTGACTCGTACTGATGAGAATTTTACTCCACGGGAAATGGAACAAAAAGCTGCGGAATTGGCCTATTTCTTGCGTGTACCAATTGAAGTATTTTAAGAAATGAGCCGAGAAAGAAATGCTTTCTCAGCAGGAGGGAAAAAACGCAAGAATCCTCTTTTTCTAGAACATAACTTAATTGAAGTTTCTTCAGAACATTCATTCGAGTCAAAGCAGACATATATGGAACAAGTATAAAAAAGACTCTTTTGGGGATCTTTTATATGTATCGAAATATAAATAACTCAATTCAATAAAAAAAGAATAAACAAATCAAAATATCTCATAATCAACCATTTCGAAATAAGGAACCCCCCCCCTTTTTTTTACTTGTTGGAATTGAGACTTTAGATTCAGATAGATCATATCTTGTAATTTTTTCAGCGCTTCTTTTTGTGCTCCTTAATGACCAAAAAATTGGATCTCTTATAATGATAACTAGCCAATTTCTGTCGTTTTTTGCTACTCATTTTTCACAATATTCTTCATAAAATTCCCTCAATTATTCTATCTTTGACTACTCATAGTCAGTTAAATTTTTTGAAATATTAGATATTTTTATATAATGATAGAAAAGGAGTTCTTTCGTTTCAAAATCTGAATAATATTTCATTATTTAAGTTTTCGGGGCTTTCATCGAAAGGAGATATGTGCTTCAAATTTTACTATAGGGAAACAATCTTTTTTGATTATTTATTCATTCGAATTTTTCGTCTATTTCTGTATTTTTTTTTTCTAGAATCAAGGCTAACCACGAGATAACAAATAAAAAAAAAAGTGAATAGATTCATAGGTTCGATAACTTGTAATAAAACTGATGCGTGATAGAAAGATTAGGTTACATAGAGTCGACGAATGAAATGGGTTCATTAACAATTCACAGATGAAAAAATGGCAAAAAATAAAGCATTCACTCCTCTTTTATATCTTGCATCTATAGTATTTTTGCCCTGGTGGATTTCTCTCTTATTTCAAAAAAGTCTGGAATCGTGGATTACTAATTGGTGGAATACTAGGCAATCCGAAACTTTTTTGAATGATATTGAAGAAAAGAGTATTCTAGAACAATTCATACAATTAGAGGAACTCCTCTTCTTAGAGGAAATGCTCAAGGAATACTCGGAGACACATCTACAAAACCTTCGTATAGGAATTCACAAAGAAACAATCCAATTAATCAAGATACACAACGAGGGTCGTATTCATACGATTTTGCACTTCTCGACAAATTTAATCTGTTTCATTATTCTAAGTGGTTATTCGATTTTGGGTAATAAAGAACTTGTTATTCTTAACTCTTGGGCTCAGGAATTCCTATATAACTTAAGTGACACAATAAAAGCTTTTTCTCTTCTTTTATTAACTGATTTATGTATCGGATTTCATTCGCCCCATGGTTGGGAATTGATAATTGGCTTTGTCTACAAGGATTTTGGATTTGTTCATAATGATCAAATTATATCTGGCCTTGTTTCCACTTTTCCAGTCATTCTAGATACAGTTTTCAAATATTGGATTTTCCGTTATTTAAATCGCGTATCTCCGTCACTTGTAGTGATTTATCATTCAATGAATGACTGAAAAACGATCTACCTAATCCAATTATAATGTTTCTTACTTTGCAGTTGTACATAAACAAAACATTGAAAATCGCTTTTTATTTCTACCCATTATATTAATCGAGTCAAATTATTCCAGTAAATAACAGAATCGTGGATAGGAAACTCCATTAGTGACCTACCCCAATTTATTGTATAAATTTTCGGGATCAATGATTGGACCATGCAAACTAGAAATACTTTTTCTTGGATAAAGGAACAGATTACTCGATCTATTTCCATATCGCTCATAATATATATAATAACTCGTACATCCATTTCAAATGCATATCCCATTTTTGCACAGCAGGGTTATGAAAACCCACGAGAAGCGACTGGACGTATTGTATGCGCCAATTGCCATTTAGCTAATAAACCAGTGGATATTGAGGTTCCGCAAGCGGTACTTCCCGATACTGTATTTGAAGCAGTTGTTCGAATTCCTTATGATATGCAACTGAAACAAGTTCTTGCTAATGGTAAAAAGGGGGCTTTGAATGTGGGGGCTGTTCTTATTTTACCAGAGGGTTTTGAATTAGCCCCTCCCGATCGTATTTCCCCCGAGATAAAAGAAAAGATGGGTAATCTGTCTTTTCAGAGCTATCGCCCCAATCAAAAAAATATTCTTGTCATAGGCCCTGTTCCTGGTCAGAAATATAGTGAAATCACCTTTCCTATTCTTTCCCCCGACCCCGCTGCTAAGAAAGACATTCACTTCTTAAAATATCCTATATACGTAGGTGGAAACAGGGGAAGGGGCCAGATTTATCCTGACGGGAGCAAAAGTAACAATACAGTTTATAATGCTACAGCATCAGGTATAGTAAGTAAAATCCTACGAAAAGAAAAGGGGGGATACGAAATAA